TTCTTAGTTTAGCCAATCTATCATGAAAAGTAAAAAGGGGTAAAGTTACCTTGTGTTGATTTTTTTCTAAATCTAAGTTTTCTTCTTCTGCATGTAGAAAAGGAATAAATAAATCAATCAAATTCCGGGAGGCTTCATGAAGTGCTTCTTTAGGAGTTAAACTTCCATTTGTCCATATTTCGAGAAAAAGAATTTCTTGCTTTTCATTCCAATTTCCATAAGAATGAACACTATGATTCACGTTTCGAATAGGCATGAATATAGCATCTATAGGATAACTTCCATCTTCAAAGTTATTTGGCAGTTTTATACGGTAGCCGCGATTCCTCTCGATTTGTAATCCAATACACAAATCAATAGGTTCCGTTAGGTTAGCGATATGCTGTGTATTATCAATGAGTTCCACAGAAGGCGGTAAGATGATGTTTTGAGCAGTTACATATCCAGGACCCTTGACACAAATAGACGCGTCATGAGTTCCATACAAATTGCTTCTTAATACAATTTCTTTCAAATTCATTAAAATTTCATGTACGGATTCTTGAATACCGGCTATAGTAGAAAATTCGTGTGGTATTTTCTCAAATTTTGCGCGTGTGATACATGTTCCTTCTATTTCTCCAAGTAAAGCTCTTCGCATCGCAATGCCTATTGTATCGGCTTGACCTTTCATAAGTGGAGACAGAATAAAGCGTCCATAATAAAGACGCTTACTATCTGTTCTTGATTCAACACACTTCCACTGTAGTGTCCGAGTAGATATTGTTACTTTCTCTCGAACCATAATAATAATATTTAAAATCATTGAATTATTTATTTCTCTTGAAATCTCTTCAATGTTTATTTTTACACTCGTCTTTTTTTAGGGGGCCTGCACCCATTATGTGGCATAGGGGTTACATCCCGGACGAAACTTAATAATATACCACTTCTCCGAATAGCTCTTAATGCCGCATCTCTTCCAAGACCAGGACCCTTTATCATGACTTCTGCTCGTTGCATACCTTGATCCACTACTGTCCGAATAGCATTTCCTGCTGCGGTTTGAGCAGCAAAAGGTGTCCCTCTTCTTGTGCCCCTGAATCCACAAGTGCCCGCGGAGGACCAAGAGATCACTCGACCTCGTACATCTGTAACGGTCACAATAGTATTGTTGAAACTAGCTTGAACATGAATAATTCCTTTTGGTATTTTACGTGTATTCTTACGTGAACCAATACGTGCATTCTTGCGTAAACCAATTCTTGGTAAAAGTTTTGCCATATTTTATCATCTCATAAATATAAGTCAGAGGTCTATGGATATATCCATTTCATGTCAAAATGGATCCTCTATTTTGATTTGTACATCGGATCCCTTAGAGCTAAAGTACTTCCGTTTACAAAGATTATCCTTGTCTTTGTTTATGTCTCGGGTTAGAGCAAATCACTATAATTCGCCCTCGTCTACGTATCAGTCGACATTTTTCACAAATTTTACGAACAGAGGCCCTTATTTTCATATTTTTCATTCCTTTATTTTGAATATACATTTTTTTTTGAAGAAACTTCGTTTTTTCAAATTTTGAAATCTTGAATTCTATCCCTATGAAAGAAATGTTGAAGTTGAAAAACCTACCTAAAGATTCGAATCTTTGTTGTGGAATTTCTAAATTAGCCGTTCTTTGGTCGAATTTTAATAACTTGTTTCCATTTTAAATCTATCTTATAGGTTTTCTATTGTAGATATAAAACAAAACTACGTTGGATCCTTCCTGAAGCATAACCTAATCGAAAACCAGATTCTCATTATCTAAATCAATCTGGAACATACCATAGAAAGAGATTCAGTAATTAAACTAAACCTTCCTGAATTTTTTTTCTTTCGTTTTATTTAAAACCTTTTTGAAGTATCAACTAATGGAATCTAGGAGGAATTTTATTCGAAACTCTTTCTTTACTTTTTTTTTTCAAAACAAAAAAAATAGGGAGTTCGGATACAATTCGTATATTCATAAAGATTACCATATATAACACAAGATTTCTCCACCAATTTTTTCTAGTCGAGCCTCTCGGTCTGTCATTATACCCCGAGAAGTAGAAAGAATTACAATTCCCATCCCGCCTAAAATTCTAGGAATTTTTTGATAGTTAGAATAGATTCGTAAACCAGGTCGACTGATTCGTTTTAAATTTAGATTAGTTCTATATGGCCCTTTCCTATTCTTTCTATGTCGTAGGGTTAAAACCAAAAAATTTTGATTGCTTTCTCGATGTTTCCTCACATTTTCAATAAAACCTTCTCGTAAAAGTATTTTAATAATACTTTCAGTGATGATAGTAGATACTACTCGAACAGTTCCTTTTCCATCCATGTCAGCATTTCGTATAGAGGTTATTATGTCAGCAATAGTGTCCTTACCCATAATAAATTAAATTTTTAGTTTCTCCCTAATTTTGATATAATCAACATATTCTTTTTTTTTCTTTTTTTTATGAATAAATTATTTTCTTAAAGGTATATGCGTGAAACACAATCCACTAATTAAAACGAAAATGCAACCTTCAAATATTATAACTATATTCTCGTCGTCTAATGCTTTATTTTTTATAATACTTCAGGTGCTAATGATACTATTTTAGTGAAATTTAACTGTCTCAATTCCCGGGCGATCGCACCAAAAATTCGAGTTCCTTTCGGATTTCCTTCTTGATCAATAACAACTGCAGCATTGTCATCATATCGTATTATCATACCGTTATCGCGTTTCAGCTCTTTACAAGTACGTACAATTACGGCTCTAATCACCTCCGATCTTTCTAGAGGCGAATTTGGTATTGCTTCCTTGATCACAGCAACAATAACGTCACCGATATGAGCATATCGTCGATTACTAGTCCCTACGATTCGAATACACATCAATTCTCGGGCTCCGCTGTTATCTGCTACATTTAAATAGGTTTGAGATTGAATCATATCGTGTTTTTTAATCTGTTATTTCAATGCAAAGGGCAAAAGAAGAAATATTGTTTGTCCAAAAAAAAAAAAAGAAACTTGTGATTTTTTTTCATTCCGAAAGGCTTTTCCTTTGATTCTATGTTTCTATGTCAAACTGTCAAAATAATGAATTGAGTTCGTATAGGCATTTTTGACGCTGCTAGTGAAATAGCTTTTCTAGCTATATTTTCGGCTACTCCGCCCATTTCATAAAGTATTCTGCCCGGTTTAACGACAGCTACCCAATATTCGGGAGATCCTTTCCCCGAACCCATACGCGTTTCCGTAGGTCTTACGGTAATAGGTTTGTCGGGAAATATACGTACCCATATTTTTCCACCGCGGCGTGCATTTCGTGTCATTGCCCTACGTCCCGCTTCTATTTGTCGAGATGTAATCCACGCAGGTTCAAGGGCCTGAAGAGCATATCTACCGAAACAAATATGATTACCTCGATAAGATATTCCTTTCATTCTTCCTCTATGTTGTTTACGAAATTTTGTTCTTTTGGGGTTATAGTTGACGGTTTTTTCTCAATTCCATCTCTACTACAGAACCGGACATGAGAGTTTCTTCTCATCCAGCTCCTCGCGAATGAAAATAAAATGATTATAAAAAATATACATTACGTGTAGTTAATGATAATATACAGAATCGTGGGATTCTTTGCGAGTTTATGATTTATCTATTAGAAATTTTTTTATAGATAGAACTATCTATTCGATTTCTATTCTCAAATTATAGATAATTTTTTTTACATAAACGAACCCTTTATTTTTTTATAATTATGATATCAGATTGTTTAAAATTTAGAAACCAAATAATCTAATAATTTTCGCGGGCGAATATTGACTCTGTTCAATATTTATTTTATTTCCAGGGTTAAGCGATGACTTTTCAGAATAAACGAATAGTCTCTCGGTTCCTTTCGCCATCCCGCCCCCAAAAATAATTAAGATTCGTTTTCAATAGAATCTTATGTATTCACAGGTTCCGTCGTTCCCACCGCTTCTTGATTAATGGTTAGGTCTTAATTCTACAATGAAGCCCCTAATGAAATATGTTCTTGAGTCAATCTTCTCAGTCTTTCTTGGCTCAAGGCTCTTGATTTTTTTGTTTTATGAACAGATTTCTTTAATTAGAAATTAATCCGTATTAATGCTTTATTACAATTGGTTTTTTTGAGATGACTCACAGACCTTACATATTGGAATCATATATCATCCATATTTTTTTTTCTCTCCTTCTCTCACTCGTCCATTTATCCGAAAAATTTTCTTTTTTGCTTTACAATTCAAAAAGGGTTTTGTTTATGTAAAAAAAATTGAAATTGCTAATTAAGCATATGTTCACATATCTTGACCGCTTTTTTAGATTTTTTAGATGCGGATAATGTGAAACGGTGGGTTGGTTATTAGTTCTATACTTAATTAGTTCATAATGAGGATCTTTTAATCCTTACCCTAAAAAACCAACGAGTCGCACACTAAGCATAGCAAGTATATCAAATTATCAATCGAATTTTTATTTTATTCAACCCTATAGAATTAAAAGAATTCAAAATTATCCTTTTTTGTTTTAGTTGAACAAAAAAAGAGTGACAGAGTTTGTCATTTTGTGTTCTATCAAAAAATAGAATATAAAGACAAGTTAATTAAAGATTTACTATTCCTCGTCCTCAAATATCCAAATTTTTATGCCTAATACTCCATAAATAGTTCTAACTGTATAGCAACAATAATCAATTTTAGCTCGAATGGTTTGTAGAGGAACCCTACCTTCTCTAATCCATTCGGCTCGTGCGATTTCTTTTCCGTCAAGACGTCCTGCAATTTGTACTTGAATTCCTTTTGTATTTGCCTGTTCGGTTAATTCAATAGCCTTTTTCATTGCTTTGCGAAACGAAACTCTATTTTTTAATTGTCCGGCTATAAATTCTGCAAGAATTTTAGGTTGCCCATAAGGCTTTGCAATTCTGATAATAGAAATGTTGGTTTTTCGGTTTACACAATTGAATTCTTTTT